ACAAAAATAAATGAGTATTTTTCGCTACGTTGATATACACAATTTTCTGTCCATTTCGTCTTTTTTTTTTTGTCTCATTTAACATATAATATTTAACATATATTAACATAACATATATTAACATATAATAATAGTCATAGTAAAAGACTTGTATACATATACAAAAATAAATGAGTATTTTTCGCAAATGCTCGGTAAGGGGGAGATGCTTTTTTTCTGTTTTAAGAAAAGAGAAAATCCTATTTACTTTTACTGGATCATTGTACAAAATTTAATATATTAATATTAGAGGAATCTTATGGATTACGTGTACAACTATAAGTGGTCCTTAACTACCGATTTATGTATTACAATAAAAAAGGAGGTTTTTCGATGCGAGATTTAAAAACATATCTCTCTGTGGCACCAGTACTAAGTACGCTATGGTTCGGGGCTTTAGCAGGTCTATTGATAGAGATTAATCGTTTTTTTCCGGATGCGTTGACATTCCCCTTTTTTTCATTTTAGTTATTGAGATGGGAAGGAATGAAGAAGGTTAAAGATAGAATCCAATATGAAGAAGGTTAAAGATAGAATCCAATATCTGTGACTAACCCCCTCTCCGCTTTGCTCTTTTTTCCCTTTTTTCCATTTTTAAAATTTTAAAATAAGGGAGGAAAGGGAAAAAATAAGAGTGGATTCACACATAGGGAGGTTCGGGTTCAATAAAAAAATGAATATTAATAAAAAATAATAGAGTAATGGGGGAGTAGAATATAAAATGTGGGTCTAAGGAAAAAGTATTATACAAGATATTATTATACAAGATATTTCAAAGTATTATACACGATTTGAAATAGAGTTTCGAAATCTTTGTATTATTATTATCTTTGTATTACTTATTATTTTTTATTTTAATTTTATTTATTATGACTTTAATTTACTATGTACTTCGATCTTTCTTTTAGAATTCGATTTCAAGTTAGTAATTTCTATTTGTTTTCCTTCCTTTCTTCTTCTTCGTTTTGTAGAAGAGTTGAATAAATCCAAAATCCAAAGGAGGCTCATGGCCAAGGGTAAAGATGTCCGAGTAACGGTGATTTTGGAATGTACCAGTTGTGTCCGAAACGAGGTTAATGGGGTATCAAGGGGCATTTCCAGATACGTTACTCAAAAGAACCGTCACAATACACCTAATCGATTAGAATTGAGAAAATTCTGTCCGCATTGTTACAAATATACAATTCATGGGGAGATAAAGAAATAGGGCGAACTTAATATTACCCTTTCAAGGAAGGGTAAAAATTAATATTACCCTTTCAAGGAAGGGTAAAAAATAACATTATATATAACATATTTAAATACAAAATAAACAAATCCTATATCCGTGACTTTCAAAATGAGAATTAATAAATAGGATTTTCGAGATAAAGAGAAGGAATAAACTAAAACAAACTATGGATAAATCCAAACGACCCTTTCTTAAATCCAAGCGATCTTTTCGTAGACGTTTGCCCCCGATTCAATCGGGAGATCGGATTGATTATAGAAATATGAGTTTAATTAGTCGATTTATTAGTGAACAAGGCAAAATATTATCTAGACGAGTGAATAGATTGACCTTGAAACAACAACGATTAATTACTATTGCTATAAAACAAGCTCGTATTTTATCTTTGTTACCCTTTCTCAATAATGAGAAACCATTTGAAAGAAAGGAGTCGATCGCTAGAACTACTGGTCTTAGAACCAGAACCAGAAACAGAACCAGAACCAGAAATAACTAGGCTTACTTTGGAATCTTAATTTTAATGGAATCATAATTAGAATCCGAACTCAAAAGTAGATTGGTATTTTTCCGAGAATCCAGATTAGATTATCGGGTCGTAAGAAAAAAAAAAAAAAAAGAATTGGAGAAAGCTTTTTCTACTGAGCGCGTTCATTCGTTTTGACTATTTTAGCATATTTTTTTTATCCCAGTAATTTCTACTCTAACTTCCCGGAGTTCATTCTTCGGGAAACTCCGTTTAAATTATTCCGACGGACTTTTTATAACCCACTTCTTTTATTATCTCATTGGAAATCGTATAAAGACAATCCCTATTTAATATAGCTATTTGTGCAAGTATTTTACGATTAAGAAGCAACCGTCCCTTGTACAGATCGTGTATTAATCTACTATAACTATGGGATACCCCCCATTCGCGAATTACTGCGTTTATCCGAGTGATCCACAAACGACGAAAATTGCTCTTTTGGCTGCCCCGATCCTGATGAGCCGAAAACAAAGCTCTTATTTTCTGTTGAATAATAGTTCGAGTAAGTCTTGAAAGGGCCCCTCGAAAGTTCGATGCAAATAAACGAATTTTTGTTCTACGTCTACGAGCTATATATCCCCGTCTAATTCTAGTCATTGAATAGATGAAACTTCCACCGAATAACGAATTTATTTCTTTTCTTTCAGTTATTCCTTTCCCCTTTCCTAATCTATTAAGAACAAAACGTATTTTTCCAATGTATAAAATAAAAATTCCAAGGGCTTTGGCTACTATAACCTTCCTGACCGCCATTTTTTTTTTTTAGGCATTTCAATGCGTAATAAAGAAATTCTATTGTGTTATAGGTGTCAAAAATAGAAAAAAAATGGATAAAGAAATAGCGGATTCCTTCGTTTCTATGGTGCCTTCCTAAACGGTGAGGTCTTCTCTATACACCGGAGCCTTTACTTCATTTAATCAACGTTATTGGTAACTTGTATAGTTCACCCTTTTTGGCCCTACCTATGAATTATCCAGCAATAGGCCTTTCACAATGAGATCTACCTATACAGTAACGGTATTTAATTATGAAACTTAGCTGGGTAGCTGACCCTCTTAGTCCGTTCTTGCCAGAGTAGGAGCTTAATCTTTATGCCTTTTTTATTTTATTTATTTATTTTATTTATTTATTTTATTTATATTTATTAAAAAGTAAGTAAATTAAAATTAAATAAGTAAAAATGAAATAAATTTAATTAAAAAGTAAGTAAATTAAAATTAAATAAGTAAAAATGAAATAAATTTAATTAAAATTAAATTAAATAAATTTAAAATAATTAAAAAAAATTCAAATTAAATAAGTAAATAAGAAAGTAAATAAAAAAAATATTTCCTCCGCTTAATGGCTAACCATTTGCTACCAATGGAGAATTTCTTCTCATCTTAAATTGAGATTTGCACCAACGGAAACCATAAAATTTATTCACAATGTAGGAATGTGATATCTTTTTTTATTATTTTTTTTATATAGTGAATGGAGTCCCTTCTTACATTCTATACTATTCACCGGTACTGATCATTGATACTGGAAAGTTTTTTTCTTTCTTTTGTACCAGCGCATGGTATGATCTAAACGAGTCGCACATACACCCGAGTACATGTTCCTCGACGTTGAGGGCATCCCCGAAGAGCGGGGGATTTCGTGGCATTTCTGATTGGCTGTCTTGTATTTCTAATAAGTTGTTTAATAGTTGGCATGCTGAATTTATACATAATGGGGCTGGTTTAGATTGATCCTAACCGGAGAATTCTGAATTACTTCCAGTTATTCGAATAGTAAAATCATAGATAAAATCTCAAATTGCGTATTTGTGTGAAATCCGTCTTATTTTCATTCAACTCCTACAAGATCAACAATTCCATAAGCTTGTGCTTCTGTTGCTGACATGATGTCTCTCAAATTGCGTATTTGTGTGAAATCCGTCTTATTTTCATTCAACTCCTACAAGATCAACAATTCCATAAGCTTGTGCTTCTGTTGCTGACATAAAAGTATCTCTTTCCATGTCTTTGGATACAACCCAAAGGGGTTTGCCCGTTCTTTGTGCATAAACCATTGTGAGGGTTTCACGCAGTACCAGCACTTCTTCCGTTTCCATGACAGTTTCTCTGATGTTTGCATCATAAAACAAACAAGCAGGTTGGTGCATCATTACCCTGATGATATAACATAATCAAAAGTTCTTCTACCTCGCATGATGAAGCGAAGAGAAAAGAAAGATAAAGACTAATATAATAGGAAAAAAGATAGAATTGAACAACCGTACGGGCATCTTTGATGCATTGCATATGCATACGGCTTTACAATAAAATTGACCCTTACCCTCCAACCCTCCAAAAAAGAGAAAGAAAGAGAAAAGTAAAATATACCAGACCCTGGTGGGTTAAATGATCAAATGGCCACCCTTCGTTTTTCCTTTTTCTTTTTGAATAGTTAAAAACTACTATGATGGCTCCGTTGCCTTATATTATTATAAGATTAATATATTCATATTCATTTTTTTTTTTTTTTTTTTGTGATTCAGCAATCCCAAAGTTTCTTTTTGAGACAATCAAAGAAAAAATCTTGTTTTTTTCGCACTCCTTGCATAACTGCATAACATAATAACATAATCGAAATATTTTTAAGAGCCTTCCGGTGTGAACAAAAAAGGTTTGTGACGCTGAGCTGGGCTCCCGATAAATAAGAGAAAATCGGAAATACCCTTTCTCCCATACTACTCTCTCGATACATAATCTAATGTTTTGAAAAAACAATGAAAAATTTTATCATTATCATATCGAATTCGAAGTGCCATGCTATTTTTACTTAATATATATTCCTATTTCATAGGGCGAAGGCATAGTCTTCTTTTTTCTCTTAAATCATTGGCGCCAAGCGTGAGGGAATGCTAGACGTTTGGTAATTGCTCCTCCGAGCAAGATAAAAGATCCCATTGAAGCGGCTAACCCCATGCCTACTGTATGGACATCTGCTTGTACAAATTGCATAGCATCATAAATCCCTATTCCAGGTATTATCCAACCGCCGGGACTATTTATAAACAAATACTGATCCTTGGTATTATCTTCAATATTGAGATATACCATAAGACCCACAAGTTGATTTGAGATTTCGCTATCAACTACTTGTCCTAAAAAAAGGAATCTTTCTCGATAAAGTCGGTTGATTAGGGTACAATTGTAGCCCTTAGGAACCGTACA